TAGGATGAACTAAAAGAGTTCTGCATCATGAACTTTGTACCGCGCACATCATTTAGATGGACTCTAAAAAAAGTTACGTAGGAAACTAAATAAAATACACCAAAATGAAAGGGGATCGAAATCAAGTCAATTCTTCTAGAGTATAGACTTTCAACTCACTTTGGAATATGTATCAAGTCAAGTATTAACATTATTTTTGAACGAGAGGGGGTAGGAACAAAAAAAAAGAGGAAACATAATATTCTTTTACATACTTTAGATACTCTTTACTCATAGAAAATAGAATATAAAAATCAAATTTAGGTAAATTGAGGTCGAGGGATGTCTGGAGAAATACCTAGATGGCTAAGTATGTATTATAATATAGACTATTAAATAGAGACTATTAATGAATCTCTATGTTGATCCATATCAATTAATTATGTGCCAGGAACCAGATTTGAACTGGTGACACGAGGATTTTCAGTCCTCTGCTCTACCAACTGAGCTATCCCGACTATTCCCGACTTATCATTCTCATTTTACTAGATTACAAGATGACTTGGGTCTATGTCAATTACAAAAAATTGCAAAGTCTTATCCAGGCCTTAAATTTCTTGTATCTAAAGAAAAAAACCTTAATTGAAGTATAGGATCAGATCAGATAAATAGTTTAAGGAGTCAAATGGGCCCTTTTTGGGGGGATAGAGGGACTTGAACCCTCACGATTTCTAAAGTCGACGGATTTTCCTCTTACTATAAATTTCATTGCTGTCAGCATTGACATGTAGAATGGGACTCTATCTTTATTCTTGTTTGATTAATCAGCTCTTCAAAGGATTTATCAGACTATAACGTGAATGGTTTTATCAATGAATATTCAATTCTTTCTTCAACTTGTAATCGATTTACAACAATTTTTTGAGTTGAAAAAAAAAAAGACTTGAGTCGTCATTAATAATTTGATTTTTTTTTTATAGTATTTCAGTACGTATACATAATAATAATACGTATAAAAGTTTAGCCTTCAGCCTTTCTGAAGTTTAGATGGAAGGATTCTTTTACCACCGCATCGCAGTCAACTCCCTTTGTTAGAATAGCTTCCATTGAGTCTCTGCACCTATCCTTTTTTATTCTCTCTTTCTGAACCCTTGTGTTTTGTTTTCTTAAAACAGGATTTGGCTCAGGATTGCCCATTTTTAATTCCAGGGTTTCCCTGAATTTGAAAGTTATCACTTAGTAGGTTTCCATACCAAGGCTCAATTTAATTAAGTCCGTAGCGTCTACCAATTTCGCCATATCCCCCCTTTCCTTTTTGTTTTTAGATTAGGATCTAATTGTGATGTCGTTCCCCCCTTTTTTTTTCATTTATTTTATGCTATGCTGTAACCTTTTAATTGAATTGATTAGATAGGGATTCCTATATCTAAAAGCGTTTACTCCTAATTTGAATTTGATTTTTTGCCTATCTTCTGTCATTTCTTTCGGAGACCCATATCTTAGTTCAATCAGAAATTATTTTATCATTTCTGTACCCACAATTCAATCTAGCTGGATATATACCACATATATAGGCTTTTTTTCCTCCTATTTGCCCCGCGAAATTTGGAATACTCAAACGGTCGATTTTGTCTTAGTTTATGCTTTTATTTATGACTGAAAGCGGAGTAATGTCTCATTATGATTGCGTCTCTTTCTTTCATTTTGCTGATTTCCTTAACTAAAAACTCAATGGAAATGAATTCGAATTCAATCAATATTAAGAATTACTATTACTTAGTAATATAATTATTATAGCTAATCAATTCGTAATTCAATAAAAAAATATAAGAATTTATATTCAATAATTTATAATAATTAATAATAAATAGAAATATATTTCTAAAGATATATATATGATATATAGTCAAATATAATAATATAAAATATTAGAAAAATATATAGTTTATATAGTTAAAGTAATAGATAATAATAAAAAATGAAAATGTCATTTAAAATGTGACTGTTTAATTAAGATACTGAAGATAAATAAATAGAAATTACATATCGCTATAGTCAATTAATGGTTATCATCTATAAATATTAAATATTTATTTGAAATATGCGCTTTCTACTCTTTTCTAGACTCATATTAATTATGAATAGCTAAGAATGGATAGTTAATAGCTACGATCCCAGTAGGTTATTGAATTCCTAATGCATGTCCAATTTCGATTGTGTGAGCCCGCTTAGCTCAGAGGTTAGAGCATCGCATTTGTAATGCGATGGTCATCGGTTCGATTCCGATAGCTGGCTTCTCTCTATTTGTTTGCTTTTTTACGTGATTGATAATGTCTCCGTGAAATCTAAAGAATGCTGGAAATAGTATTAAATTAAAGGCTTCCTCCCCTTTTCTAAGGGTTAAGGGTCACCGATCTATTATCTTGTAAGAACGTCCAACTATGAATAAAAATAGGAGGAGTTAGATATTTACAGTAAAAATAAAAAAACTAAAGGAAAAGGATCCTTTTCCTTTAGTTTT